TTTTTTTTTATTAATTAAGTATATTAATTAATTTATTTCTATTATAAATTTTTTGTTTTTAAATTTATAAAGTTTTATTTTGGCTTAGGAATTTGTTGTTAATTTAATTTATATGTAAATTTTTGTGTTTATTTTTATTAATTTTAATAATTAGTAATTTATAAATATTTTCAATAATTAGTATTATTAATTAAAGAAATTTATAAATAGTAATATTAAAGAGTATTGACTAAATTTGTGCCAGCAGTTGCGGTTATACTAATAATACAAATTAATTTTTTTTAGATGGAGTTAAATTGTTTTTATATAATGTAAAGTTAAATTTATTGGGTGAAATTTTAAATTTATTTTATTTTTTTTAATGATATATTGAAGCTTAGAAATTTTAGCATTAAACTAGGATTAGATACCCTATTATTTAAAATGTAATTTTAAAGTCTTAGGTAGTAATAGTTATAATCTTGAAACTTAAAAAATTTGGCGGTATTTTAGTCTATTCAGAGGAACCTGTTTTATAATCGATAATCCACGATGGACCTTACTTAAATTTGTTATCAGTTTATATACCGTCGTTATTAGAATATTTTATGAGAATGTTAATTTTCGTAATTTTTAATTAGAAATTATATCAGATCAAGGTGTAGCTTATATTTAAGTATAAATGGGTTACAATAAAATTATTTATATGGATATAAATTTGAAAGGTTTATTGAAGGTGGATTTGATAGTAAAATTATATAGATTAATAATTTGATTATAGCTCTAAAATATGTACATATCGCCCGTCACTCTTACTATTAAGGTAAGATAAGTCGTAACATAGTAGATGTACTGGAAAGTGTATCTAGAATGCAATTTAAAGCTTATTAAGTAAAGTGTTTCATTTACATTGAAAGGATTTTTGTGCAAATCAATATAAATTGATTAGATTTTATTTATTAATTTATTTATTTATTTATTATATTTTATTAAAAATAATTATTTAATGAATTGTTTAAGTATTTAATAGAGAAAAAATATTATTTATTATAGTCTAGTAGTATTGTAAAAGAAAATTGAAATAAATTGAAAAATTTTTATTTTTAAAGAAGATTTAATTTATTGTACCTTTTGTATCAGGGTTTATTAAATAAAAATTATTTATTATAATTTTTTCGATTTTAGAAGAGTTAATATATTATTTAAGTTAATGTAGTAAAATTATTTATAATAATATATTAGAAGTGAAATGTTATTCGGTTTTAAAGGTATCTAGTTCTTTAAGAAATAAATTTAATTTATAAATTTTATATTATTTGGTTAAGTAAATTAATTAAATAATTATTTAATTTTAATATTTTATGGGATAAGCTATGAAATAAATTATTAAAAATTAATAAATGTATTTAATAAATATAAGTTTTGAAATAGCTATTATTTACAAAAGTGTTATAATTTATTTATAATTAGTAATTATTTATTTAAATTTTAATATTTTTATTAAAGTATTTATTTTAATATAAAAAATAAATTAATAATGATAAAATTAGTATATTAATATGTATAGATAAATTATTATGAAAAGTTTTTTTAAGGAATTCGGCAAAAATAATATTCGCCTGTTTAACAAAAACATGTCTTTTTGTTTATTTAAAAAGTCTGGCCTGCCCACTGATAATTATTTAATGGCCGCAGTATATTAACTGTGCAAAGGTAGCATAATCATTAGTCTTTTAATTGAAGGCTGGAATGAATGGTTGGACGAAATATTAACTGTTTCAATAAAATTTATGTTAGAATTTTATATTTTAGTAAAAAAGCTAAAATTTATTTAAAAGACGAGAAGACCCTATAAATCTTTATATTTAATTTATTAAAATTTTATAGATTTTTTTTGTTTTAATATATAATAATATTTTATTGGGGTGATATTAAAATTTAATAAACTTTTAATTTTTTTTTATCATAAATTAATGATTAGTTGATCCATTATTAATGATTAATAAAACAAGTTACTTTAGGGATAACAGCGTAATTTTTTTGGAGAGTTCAAATCGATAAAAAAGATTGCGACCTCGATGTTGGATTAAGATATAATTTTAGGTGTAGAAGCTTAAATTTTAAGTCTGTTCGACTTTTAAATTCTTACATGATCTGAGTTCAAACCGGCGTAAGCCAGGTTGGTTTCTATCTTTAAAGAGTTAAAATATTTTAGTACGAAAGGACCAAATATTTGATAGATTATTATTTAAATATTGAATTTAATTAATATACTATTTTGGCAGATTAGTGCATTAAATTTAGAATTTATTTATGTAGATTTACTACAAATAGTACTTGTTTTTTATAGAAAATTTATTGATATTTATTAGAAGATTATTATTAATTGTTTTTGTATTAGTAAGAGTAGCATTTTTAACTTTGTTGGAGCGTAAGATTTTAGGTTATATTCAAATTCGTAAAGGTCCTAATAAGGTAGGTTTAATAGGTATTCCTCAACCTTTTTGTGATGCGATTAAATTATTTAGTAAGGAACAAACTTATCCAATATTATCTAATTATATCTGTTATTATTTTTCTCCTGTTATTTCTTTATTTTTATCTTTATTATGTTGAATATGTATACCATTGTTTGTTAAATTATTTTCTTTTAATTTAGGTTTATTATTTTTTTTTTGTTGTTTAAGATTAGGGGTTTATAGAGTTATAGTAGCTGGTTGGTCTTCAAATTCTAATTATGCTTTATTAGGGGGGTTACGGGCAGTTGCTCAAACTATTTCATATGAAGTTAGATTAGCTTTGATTATGATAAGATTTATTTTTTTAATTGGTAGTTTTAATTTGTTAATATTTTATAAATATCAGTTATTTATTTGATTTTTTTTTTTTATATTTCCTATAGCTTTAGTTTGATTTAGAATTTCTTTAGCTGAAACTAATCGTGCTCCTTTTGATTTTGCTGAAGGAGAGTCTGAATTAGTTTCGGGGTTTAATGTAGAATATAGAAGAGGGGGATTTTCTTTAATTTTTTTAGCTGAATATTCAAGAATTTTATTTATGAGTATATTATTTTGTGTTATATTTTTAGGAAGTGATTTATTTTCTTTTATTTTTTATATTAAGTTAATGTTTTTATCTTTTATATTTATTTGAGTTCGTGGGACTTTACCTCGGTTTCGTTATGATAAATTAATATATTTAGCCTGGAAAAGTTTTTTACCTTTTTCCTTAAATTTTTTATTATTTGTTATTGGATTAAAAATTTTTATAATATTTATAATTTAGTTAATTTATTTTAGTAAAGTTAATAGAAAATTTAATTTCTATATTATGTTTTCAAAACATATGCTTATTCAAGCTCATTAACTTAGTTTAATAAATTATCTCATCATTTAGTAATTAGTGGGTTTAATATAAAATAAGAGAAATAAATTACTGTTAAAATTTGTCCGATTATAATATATGGGGGTTCTACTGGTCGTGCTCCAATTCATGTTAATAAAATTACTGTTATTACTATTATTCAAAATATAATTTTATTAATTGGGTAATATTGAATTCCTTGAAATTTTCTTATATGGAAAAATGGAAGAATAGCTAGGATTGCAATTGAAATAACTAATGCAATTACTCCTCCTAATTTGTTTGGAATTGATCGTAAAATTGCATAAGCGAATAAAAAATATCATTCTGGTTGAATATGGATGGGAGTAACTAGGGGATTAGCTGGGATGAAATTGTCAGGGTCTCCTAATAAGTAAGGGTTAATTAATACTAATATAATTAATATTATGATTATTATTGAGAATCCTACAATATCTTTGTATGTAAAATAGGGGTGGAATGGGATTTTGTCTCTATTTGAATTAAGGCCTATTGGGTTATTAGATCCTGTTTCATGTAAAAATAAAATGTGAATTAATGTGGTTGCTAAAATAATAAATGGTAAAATAAAATGAAAAGTAAAAAATCGAGTTAGAGTGGCGTTATCTACCGCGAATCCTCCTCATACTCATTGTACTAAATTGGTTCCTAAATAAGGGATAGCAGATAATAAATTTGTAATAACTGTAGCTCCTCAAAAAGATATTTGTCCTCATGGTAATACGTATCCTATAAAGGCAGTTCCTATAGTTAAAAATAAAATAATTACTCCTACTAATCATGTGGGGGTAAATAAGTAGGATCCATAGTAAATTCCTCGTCCTACATGTAAATAAATACAAATAAAGAAAAATGATGCTCCGTTAGCATGAATAGTACGTAAAATTCAACCATAATTTACATCCCGACAAATGTGATTTACTCTATTAAAGGCTATATTAATATCAGCTGTATAATGTATTGCTAAAAATAACCCAGTAATGATTTGGATTATTAAACATAGAAATAATAATGATCCGAAGTTTCATCAAGATGAAATATTAATAGGGGCGGGCAAATCAATTAATGATCTGTTAATAATTTGGAAAATGGGGTGTTTAATTCGTAAAGGTTTATTCATTAATTAAATATAGTTCGTAATGGGCCTTCAAATAATTTAGTAATTTTTACTGTAGCAATTAATGTAATTAATAAATAAATTATTAATATAATGGTTAATATATTAGATGGGAAGTTATATAGTTTATTTAAAGATAATGAATTTTCTATTATATATAGATTTAATTCATTAGTTTTGTGGGTTTCATAATTTTTGTAATTTATTAATAAGTTTTTATCTATTAATATTAAGATTCTTAAAGAAATAAAAAAAATAATTATTGAAATTATAGTTAATTTAATTGATAAAGAAAATATTTCATTTGATGCTAATGATGTCACATAAATAAATAGGATAAGTATTCCTCCAATAAATACTAGAAATAGAATATAAGAAAATCAGAATCTTTTAGATAAGATTCCACATATTAAACATACTAGTGTTGTTTGAATTAAAATTGTTAATCCTATAGCTAAGGGATGTTTTATATTTATGAAGATAAAATTAAAAATAATTAATATAGATATAATAATTCATTGTATAATATCAAGAGGTAGTTTATTGTCTAAAATATTAATTTTGGGGATTAAAGAAGTAATTTTTATTATTCTCTTGAAGTTTTAAAAGAAAGATCTTATTTTTGATTTACAAGACCAATGTTTTTATTAAACTATTAAAACTAATGATAATAAATTTAATTTTAATTTTTTTATCTATTTTATTTATAATGGGTGTATTAACTTTTGTTTCTAATCGTAAGCATTTATTATCTATATTATTAAGATTAGAATATATTGTTTTAAGATTATTTTTAGTATTATTTATTTATTTAAATTTAATTAATTATGAATTTTTTTTTAGAATAATATTTTTAACTTTTAGTGTATGTGAAGGTGTTTTAGGACTTTCAATTTTAGTTTCTATAATTCGTACTCATGGAAATGATTATTTTCAAAGATTTAATATTTTAGAATGTTAAAAATTTTTATACCTATTATTTTTATTTTACCTTTATGTTTTTTACTTAATATATATTGAACGGTTCAAGTTTATTTATTTTTATTAAGTTTTATTTTCATTTTAATAAATTCTTATAGAAATTATTTTATGACGGTTTCTTATCAATTTGGGTGTGATATGATTTCATATGGATTAATTTTATTAAGTTTATGAATTATTTCTTTGATATTAATAGCAAGTGAGTCTATTTTTAAGTTAAATAATTATATAAGTTTATTTTTATTTAATATTATTTTATTATTACTTTTTTTAATATTAAGTTTTATAAGAATAGATCTATTTATGTTTTATTTATTTTTTGAAAGAAGTCTAATTCCTACTTTATTTTTAATTTTAGGTTGAGGGTATCAACCGGAGCGTTTACAGGCTGGTATTTATTTATTGTTTTATACTTTGTTAGTATCTTTGCCCATGTTAATTGGTATTTTTTATTTATATGATATTATTGGAAGAATAAATTTTTATTTATTAAGTAATTATTTATTTAATTATGAAATTATTTATTTTTCTTTAATTATAGCTTTTTTAGTAAAAATACCTATATTTTTAGTTCATTTATGATTACCTAAAGCTCATGTTGAAGCTCCTATTTCTGGCTCAATAATTTTAGCCGGGATTATGTTAAAATTAGGAGGTTATGGTTTATTACGAGTATTTCCTTTTTTAGTAAATTTAGGTTTAAAATTTAATTATATTTGGGTTAGAATTAGTTTAGTTGGGGGTGTTTTAGTAAGTTTAATTTGTTTATGGCAAACTGATTTAAAATCATTAATTGCTTATTCTTCAGTAGCTCATATAGGTATTGTATTATCTGGTTTAATAACTTTAAGATATACTGGGATTTGTGCTTCTTATACTTTAATGATTGCTCATGGATTATGTTCTTCTGGTTTATTTTGTTTAGCAAATATTACTTATGAACGATTAGCTAGACGTAGATTGTTAATTAATAGGGGGTTATTAAATTTTATGCCTTCAATATCTTTATGATGATTTTTATTAAGATCTGCTAATATAGCTGCTCCTCCGACTATAAATTTATTAGGTGAAATTTCTTTAATTAATAGAATTGTAGGTTGGTCATGAGTTTCTATATTTATATTATGTTTGTTGTCTTTTTTTAGAGCTTCTTATACTTTATATTTATATTCTTATAGACAACATGGAATGGTTAATTCAGGAATTTATTCATTTAGAAGAGGGTCTGTTCGTGAATTTTTACTATTATTTTTACATTGATTTCCTTTGAATTTATTAATTTTAAAGGGTGAAATATGTATATTATGATTATATTTAAATAGTTTAATAAAAAATATTGATTTGTGGTGTCAAAGTTAAGAGTTTATCTTTTTAAATAGTGAAATATTTGTCAATTTGTACAATTAGATTTGTCAGTTTATTCATTTTTAGATTAATTTTTTTTACTTTTTTTATAAGTTTTGTTATAATAGATTATAGAATTTTTATTGAATGGGAAGTTGTTTCATATAATTCTATAAGTATTGTTATAACTTTATTATTTGATTGAATATCTTTTGTTTTTTTATCATTTGTTTTAATAATTTCTTCTTTAGTTATTTATTATAGAAGGGAATATATAAGTAATGATTGTAATATTAATCGATTTATTATATTAGTTTTAATATTTGTTTTGTCAATAATATTATTGATTATTAGTCCTAATTTAATTAGAATTTTACTAGGATGAGATGGATTGGGTTTAGTTTCTTATTGTCTTGTAATTTATTTTCAAAATGTTAAATCTTATAACGCAGGGATGTTAACTGCTTTATCTAATCGAATTGGTGATGTTGCTTTATTGTTAGCTATTGCTTGAATGTTGAATTATGGGAGTTGAAATTATGTATTTTATTTAGAGTTAATAATCAATAATTATGAGATAATAATTGTTGGTATTTTTGTGGTGTTGGCTGCTATAACTAAAAGTGCTCAAATTCCTTTTTCTTCATGGTTACCTGCTGCTATAGCGGCGCCAACTCCTGTTTCTGCATTAGTCCATTCATCTACTTTAGTTACTGCTGGTGTTTATTTATTGATCCGGTTTAATATTTTATTTACTAATTCTGTTGTTAGTAATATCTTATTATTATTATCAGGTTTGACTATATTTATATCTGGATTAGGGGCTAATTTTGAATTTGATTTAAAAAAAATTATTGCTTTATCTACTTTAAGTCAGTTAGGTTTAATAATAAGAATTTTATCGTTAGGGTATTATAAATTAGCATTTTTTCATTTATTAAGACATGCTTTATTTAAAGCTTTATTATTTATATGTGCTGGGGCTATTATTCATAATATGAATAATAATCAGGATATTCGTTTAATAGGAAGATTAAGATTAATAATACCATTAACTTCTTCTTGTTTTAATGTTGCTAATTTAGCTTTATGTGGCATACCATTTTTATCTGGATTTTATTCTAAGGATTTAATTTTAGAAGTTGTTTCGTTATCTTATATAAATATTTTTTCGTTTTTTCTTTTCTTTTTTTCTACTGGTTTAACGGTTTGTTATTCATTACGTTTAGTTTATTATTCAATAACTGGTGATTCTAATTTTATTTCTTTAAATATACTTAATGATGAAGGTTGAATTATGTTGAAAAGAATAATAGGTTTATTAATTTTAAGAATTTTTGGAGGAAGAATATTAAGATGATTAATTTTTAGAAGCCCAGTTGTTGTTATTTTGCCTATAAGTTTAAAATTGTTAACTTTAATAGTATGTTTATTAGGGGGTTTTATAGGTTATTTAATTTCTAATGTTTCATTTTTTTTTTTTAATAAGTCTTTAAATTATTATAATTTATCATATTTTTTAGGGTCAATATGATTTATGCCTTATATTTCTACTTATGGATTAATTAATTATTTTTTAATATATGGTAAGATTGTAATTAAAACGTTTGATCAAGGTTGATCTGAATATTTTGGGGGGCAAAAAATTTTTAATAATTTGGTTAAGTATTCTAAATTTAATCAAATTATACAAAATAATAATTTAAAAGTTTACTTATTAAGATTTGTCTTATGAGTGATTATTATTTATATTTATTTAATTTGTCATTATTGTTCAAATAGCTTATGTTTAGAGTATAACATTGAAGATGTTAGGGAGATTATTATATCTTTGAATATTATGAATTTTTTTTAGTAATTTATAAAAATAAGAATTTTGATTTTACAATGAAAATGTAATGTTTTAAATTAAACTATATAAATGAAGAAGTATAAATGGAATTTAACCATTAAAAGAGAAAAGTTAGCAGCTTTATCTTGAACATCATACTTCTTTAATTGGAGTTTTACTCAATTATATCATTAACAGTGATATACCTCTTTTTGGTTTCAATTAAATTTAAGAATAAGGGTATTTTTACCTAAAATTAGGTCGAAACTAATTGCAATTTATCGCTTCATATTCAAGGTAGATTGATTATTCAATACTTTTTGAATGCAAATCAAATGTTATAATTAACTACAACCCTAATTTGATCAATTTAATATACCCTGATTTCATTCATGATATAACCCAATTAATAGAATTAGAATGAAAATAATAGAAGTTATTGTTCATACTATTAAATTAGAAAATTTAATAATTAAAATAATTGGTAAAATAAGAGCAATTTCCACATCAAAAATTAAAAAAATAATGGTAATTAAGAAAAATCGTAGGGAAAATGGTATACGTGAAGATGATTTTGGGTCAAATCCACATTCAAATGGAGATATTTTTTCTCGATCTATAATTGTTTTTTTTGAAATAATTGAGGCTAAAATTATAATTATTATTGAAATTATCAAGATTATTAATGATATTATTATAATAGATAAAATTATTTATACTATTTTTTAATAGACCTCATGATTGGAAGTCATATATACTTATTATACTATATAAATTAATTATTTATTCTCCTCATCAATAAATTGAAACATATAGGAATAATCAAACAACGTCTACAAAATGTCAATATCAGGCGGCAGCTTCGAATCCAAAATGGTGGTGTCTAGAAAAATGATTATTTAAATGGCGGATTAAGCATACAATTAAAAAAGTTGTACCAATTAATACATGTATTCCGTGGAATCCAGTGGCTATAAAAAAAATTGAGCCATATGCGGAATCTGCAATTCTAAAAGGGGCTTCAATATATTCATAGGCTTGTAATATAGTGAAATAAATCCCTAAGATAATTGTAAAAAATAATCCTTGAGTAGTTTGAGAATGATTATTTTCTAAAATTCTATGATGAGCTCAAGTAATAGTAATTCCTGAAGTTAGTAGAATTATAGTATTTAATAATGGAATTTGGAAAGGATTAAAAGCATAGATTCCTATAGGAGGTCATATAGCTCCTAATTCAATTGATGGAGAAAGGCTTATATGAAAAAAAGTTCAAAAAAAAGATGTGAAAAATAGTACTTCTGATAAAATAAATAGAATTATTCCTCATCGTAAGCCTGTTATTACGACACTAGTATGTAATCCTTGATAAGTTCTTTCTCGTGATACGTCTCGTCATCATTGATAAATAGTAAGAATAGTAATAATATTACCTAATAGAAATAATGTTGAATCATATTGATGGAATCATTTTACTATTCCTGTAACAGTGGTTATTGCGCCAATTGAAGCTATTAAAGGCCAAGGACTATAATCTACTAAGTGGAATGGGTGATTTGAATGAGTTGTCATTAATTATTTAAGTTACTTCTCTAGAGTATAAAGTTCTAAGTACAGCAAAAACATAAGATTGAATTATAGCTACTGCGGTTTCTAAAGTTAATAAAGCAATTTGTGTAATAATTAAGAAAATTATCAATATAGTGGGCATTGAAGGTCCAGTATTTCCTAATAGAGTCATTAATAAATGTCCAGCAATTATATTTGCTGTTAATCGAACAGCTAAAGTTCCTGGTCGGATCATATTTCTAATTGTTTCAATACATACTATGAATGGTATAAGAATTGTTGGGGTACCTTGAGGCACTAAATGAGCAAATATATGTTGAGAGTTATTAATTCATCCAAATAATATAAATCTTAACCATAAGGGTAAAGCTAGTGTAAGAGTAAGAGCTAAATGGCTTGTTCTTGTAAAAATATAAGGGAATAATCCTATGAAATTATTAAATAGAATTATAGAAAATAAAGAGATAAAAATAAATGTTGATCCGTTTATTCTTGTTGGTCCTAGTAATGTTTTGAATTCTTTATGAAGAATTAATAAAATATTATTTCATAAAATATTATATCGAGAAGGTATTAATCAGTAAGATGTGGGAATTATAAGTACTCCTAAAAAAGTGCTTAATCAATTTATAGATAAATTGAAGATACTTGAATGTGGATCAAACACTGAAAATAAGTTTGTTATCATTTTCAATTAAAAATTTTTTTATTAATTTTATTAATTTTATCGGATTTAGGTGAAGAGGGAATAAAAGAGTAATAATTTATTACATTAAAAATTAAAAATGAGATTGAAAAAATAATAAATAATGTTAATCATCTAATAGGGGCTATTTGTGGGATTAAAAAATATCGATAAACCGATAATTTTAGTTTGACAAACTAATGTTATTATTTAACTAATTTTTTCATTAGAAGTAATTGCTAATTTACTATAGGGTGGTTTAAGAGACCAATACTTGCTTTCAGTCATCTAATGAATTTATTATGAATAATTATTAATTCATTTAATGAAATAATTTGTTGGGATTCTTTCAATTACAATTGGTATGAAACTATGATTAGCTCCACAAATTTCTGAACATTGTCCATAAAATAATCCTGGTCGGTTAATTAAAAAATTAGTTTGATTTAATCGACCAGGAGTTCCATCAACTTTTACTCCTAAAGAGGGGATTGTTCATGAATGAATAACATCAGCAGCTGTTACTAGAATGCGAATTTGTGAATTTATAGGGATAATAATTCGGTTGTCTACGTCTAATAATCGGAATCTATTTAGAGATAACTCATTTCTAGGAATCATATATGAGTCAAATTCAATATTTTTAAAATCTGAATATTCATAACTTCAGTATCATTGATGACCAATTGTCTTTAAAGTAATTGATGGTTCATTAATTTCATCTAGTAAATATAATAATCGTAATGATGGGAAAGCAATAAATAGTAAAATAATTGCTGGCAAAATTGTTCAGATAATTTCAATAGTTTGTCCATGCAATAAATATCGGTTTACATATTTATTAAAAAAAAGTATAAATATTAAGTATCCTACTATAATAGTAATTATTAATAGAATTATAAGTGCATGATCATGAAAAAAGATTAGTTGTTCCATTAAAGGAGAAGAACTATTTTGTAATCTTAGATTTGCTCATGTTGACATTAAATCTCTAATAAAAGTTAAATACTTTATATATGAAGCTTAAATCCATTGCACTAATCTGCCATATTAGAAATTAATTAATAAGGGTAATTCATTATAACTATGTTCAGATGGTGGTGTATTTTGTAGTCATTCAATTGATGAATTTAGTTGAATTGAGAATAATACTTGACGTTGAGAAATGAATCTTTCTCAAATAATGTAAAAAAAAAATAAAATTCCTAATAAAGAGATAGTTGATCCAATTGTAGAAATTACATTTCATGTTGTATAAGAATCAGGGTAATCTGAGTATCGTCGGGGCATCCCGGCTAATCCTAAGAAATGCTGGGGGAAGAATGTTAGATTTACTCCAATAAATATAATTAAAAATTGGGGTTTTAAAAGTACTGGGTTTATTGTTAATCCTGTGAATAGGGGGAATCAGTGAATAAATCCTGCTATAATAGCAAATACAGCTCCTATTGAAAGTACATAGTGAAAATGAGCTACAACATAGTAAGTATCATGAAGAATAATGTCAATTGATGAATTAGCTAAAATTACTCCTGTTAATCCTCCTACAGTGAATAAAAATACAAATCCTAAAGCTCATAAAATAGCTGGGGAGTAATTTAATTGAGTTCCGTAAAGTGTTGCTAATCATCTGAAAATTTTAATTCCAGTAGGTACTGCAATAATTATAGTAGCTGATGTAAAGTATGCTCGAGTATCTACATCTATACCTACTGTAAATATATGATGAGCTCAAACGATAAATCCTAATAAACCAATAGCTAACATTGCATAAATTATTCCTAAAGCCCCGAAAGTTTCTTTTTTTCCTGATTCTTGACTAATAATATGGGAAATTATCCCAAATCCTGGAAGAATTAAAATATAAACTTCAGGGTGCCCAAAAAATCAAAATAAGTGTTGATAAAGGATTGGGTCTCCTCCTCCTGCTGGGTCAAAGAATGATGTATTTAAATTTCGATCTGTTAATAATATTGTAATTGCCCCTGCTAAAACAGGCAGTGATAAAAGGAGTAATAATGCAGTAATTACAACTGATCATACAAATAAGGGCATACGGTCAAATGTGATTCCTGTTGATCGTATATTAATTACTGTTGTAATAAAATTTACAGCTCCTAGGATTGATGAAATTCCTGCTAGATGTAATGAAAAAATAGTTAAATCAACAGAAGCCCCTCTATGAGCAATATTAGATGCTAAGGGTGGGTACAAAGTTCATCCAGTACCAGGTCCATTTTCTACTATACTACCAGCCAATAATAATATTAATGCTGGAGGAAGTAATCAAAATCTTATATTATTTATTCGTGGGAATGCTATATCTGGTGCTCCTAATATTAAGGGTACTAATCAATTTCCAAATCCTCCAATTATAATTGGTATTACTATAAAAAAAATTATAATAAAGGCGTGAGCTGTTACAATTACATTGTAAATTTGATCATCACCAATTAGAGTTCCAGGGTGTCCTAGTTCAGTTCGAATTAAAATTCTTAGTGAAGTTCCTACTATTCCTGATCAAGCTCCGAAAATAAAATATAATGTTCCAATATCCTTATGATTTGTAGAGAATAACCATTGTCGCGATTAAATGGCTGAAAATAGGCGATAGATTGTAAATCTATTTATGAGAATATTCTCTTTAATCAATTGGCTTTATAGTCAAAAATGATATTAGATTGCAAATCTAAAGGAGTGATAATTCACTAAGGCTTAAAAGATAATCTTATATTTATAGCTTTGAAGGCTATTAGTTTATTTAACTTAAAGCCTTAAAGTATAAAATATAAAGATGAAATTATAAATAATCCGAATGTAGATATAAAAGATATCGATATAAAGATTTTTATATAAAATGTATTATAGATTGAATAAATTGTTCAATTATTTTCATAATAATTTAGTATAAAAGTTATATAACATAACCGTAAGTAAAAAAATAATGTAATTAATGTTATTAAAGTTATAAATAACAATAATAATATCTGTTTATTTATTGTTAAATATTGAATTACTATTCATTTAGGTAAAAATCCTAAGAATGGAGGTAATCCTCCTAACGATAATAAATTTAAAAATAAAAAAAATTTTATCATTTTTGAGTGAAATATTAATGAATTCAATTGATTAATATAAGAAATCTTAAATATATTAAATATAGAAACCAATATTAAATTTAAAAAACTATAAATTAAAAAATATATAATAACTATATTATTTCTATCATATAAAGCTAATAATATCCATCCTAAATGATTAATTGAAGAATATGCTATTAATTTTCGTAAAGAGGTTTGGTTTAATCCTCCTAAAGCTCCAATTAATGTTGATATAAAAATTGTTACAATAATTAATGATTTAAATATAATATATGATAATAATATTAATGGAGCAATTTTTTGTCAAACTATTAAAATTAATGCATTTATTCAAGATAATCCTTCTATAACATTAGGGAATCAAAAATGGAAAGGAGCGGCTCCTATTTTTAAAATTAATGAAGAAAAAATAGTTATTTCTATTATATAATTATTAATTTTATTAGGATTTAATAGAAATATAATTACTGAGAATAGTAAAATAGATGATGCTAATGCTTGGACTAAAAAATACTTTAATGAGGATTCTGTTGATATTAATTTATTATCTCTTATTAGGGGGATAAAAGCTAATAAATTAATTTCCAGACCTATTCAAGCACTTAATCATGAATTAGCGGAAATAGTAATTAAAGTTCCTATTATTAAAATTAATAAAAATATTATTTTTGATGAATTATTAAAAATTAAAAAGAAAAGGATTAAAACCTTTATAAGTGAGGTATGAGCCCAGTAGCTTAATTTAGCTTATCTTTTTATATTTTAGTGTACGATGCACAAAAGTTTTTGATTCTTTTAGAAATAGTTTAATTCTATTAAATATAATGAATGTAATAAATATATTACTTGATTTACCCTATCAAGGTAATCCTTTATCAGGCAATTCATTCATCCTAATTTTTTTTTTTTTTTTTTAAATTTAAATAAATTTATATGTTTTTTTTTACATAGTTATTCTATTGATTTTTTAAATTTTCTTATAATTTTATTTATAACGCTTATTTCTAAGATAATTTATATTTTTAGTTTGTTTAATTTATTTATTTTAATAATTAAAAATTGTATATATATATATATATAAATTTATATATACATATACATTATTTATATATATATTAAATAT